TGTTATGTATTGGGGGGATTAAACAAAAGGATTCGCAAATAAAAGAGCTAATGCCACAACCAGTCCATAAATTGTTAAAGCTTCCATAAAAGCCAGACTAAGCAATAAAGTACCTCGTATTTTTCCTTCTGCTTCTGGTTGTCTGGCGATCCCTTCTACAGCTTGGCCCGCAGCAGTACCTTGACCAACCCCGGGTCCAATAGAAGCAAGCCCCACGGCCAATCCAGCAGCAATAACGGAAGCGGCAGAAATCAGTGGATTCATGATAAGTTCCTCGCATCAAAACAAAAAAAAAAAAGAAATAGTTAATGATACAATCAACCAATGAATTATGACTTACTTATTCCATCGCTAAGATTTATCCAGTCAAAGTAACTAAACCCCCCCGAAATAATATAATAAAATTCTTGAATCATCCGAACTACTTCGATATCTCTTTTTTAATTCCTATCCACGTCATTTTTGTGAATTCGTCCGACTTTTGTGCGTCCATTTCTTTCTTTTTTATTTTTCCGAACCTTTTTTTGAATTCTTTGTTCTTTTTCGTTATTTAAACTCATTCAATATTCAATTCAAAATACCCGCCGAAACGGGAGGACTTCTACTGGAATCCCTATATAAACTCACAGCAGTAGGGCAAATTCGATATATCTTTAGTTCATCTATACCTAAGTTAATATCGAATATCACATATACATGTTTTTCCCCCATAACGTAAACCAAACCCTATATTCGTATCTTAGATTCAGCCGGATTCTAGAATCATTCTTCGAAACATACAAAAAAATTGTCTTATAGCGATTAGATTACATACACCTAGTTGACCCCCTTCCTCCCCTAATCAACCCCTTTTTTGTAAACCCTTATCTTCTATCTTCTCTTTTTATTTATCATTATCCCACAAGGGTACAATCAATCTAACTGACAAATTCTTTAGGACGAATCATTGCATAGAAATATCTGGATTTAATTGATGGAAGTTCATGGAATTTCTTATTTATTAAATTTTTGTTGGTCAATCGGTGAATTGAATGAAATCAACTGAAATGAGAATAAGTCTCTATACCTTCTTTTTTGTTAATCGCACGTCGTAAACAAATACCATAAGAATTCTTATTCAGACTATGATTCCTAATATATTACCTAAGTAACCTAATATTTTAAACTAATATTTCATATTGGAATTGAACGAACAAAACTATATAAAGATAAAGAGAATATTCAGTGGAGGGCGGTATAAAAGAAATTGCCCAAACAGGAATTTTAGGAAAAAGATCTAAAAGATCTCTTTCCTTTTTTTTTTTTACAATTTCTTAACTTAATATCGTAATATTCTTTTTACTATTCCTCTAGATCGTATATACCTTATTTGTCTATTTATCTTCCCTAAGCTAAGTCTAAGCGGATTCCCTCGAGACGCGCATACATACATTGCGTCAGGCTAAGCTAAAAAAAAAATACTATGTCGAAAACTAATCAATGATGACCTTCCATGGATTCGCCTATATAAGCCGCAGCCAAAGTTGCAAAAATAAGAGCTTGAATGCCACTTGTAAATAATCCAAGGAACATGACAGGTATAGGAATCACTAAGGGTACTAAAGAAACAAGAACAACAACTACTAATTCATCGGCTAATATATTTCCAAAAAGTCGAAAACTAAGCGATAAGGGTTTTGTGAAATCTTCTAAGATGTTAATGGGCAAAAGGATGGGAGTTGGTTGAATGTATTTACTGAAATAACCTAATCCCTTTTTGGTAAGGCCCGCATAGAAATATGCTACTGACGTGAGTAAAGCTAAAGCAACGGTTGTATTTATATCATTTGTGGGTGCGGCTAACTCCCCATGAGGTAACTGTATGATTTTCCAAGGTAAAAGAGCCCCTGACCAATTCGAAACAAAAATAAATAGAAACAAAGTTCCAATAAATGGAACCCATGGACCATATTCTTCTCCAATCTGCGTTTTGCTCACGTCTCGAATGAATTCAAGGACATATTCAAAGAAATTCTGACTGTCAGTCGGAATAGTTTGTGGATTACGAACAGCTATAATGGCTGAACCTAATAAGATAGCAATTACAACCCAAGAAGTAATAAGTACTTGGCCGTGGACTTGGAAACTTCCTATTTGCCAATAGAAATGTTGGCCTACTTCCACACCGGATATATCGTATAAACTTTTTAGTGTGGTGATGGAACATAATAAAACATTCATATTAACCTCTGAAAGAAATAGAACTTTAAAAGGAATTATTTTGATTCAACCATCTCTTTTTCGACTTGCATACTTGAATTTTATATTTTGAATATCGACTAATCACATAATATCCTCGGTTATTTTTATCTCTTTTGTGCGATTCAGAAATAGTAACCGATTCAATAAATCTATTCTATGGAGTTCCAAAAAAATTTACTTATCTTATTATTAATCAAGAATTTCGTATATAGCTAGAACGACCCTCACAAATTGCAAATACTAATTTGTTAAGAATTAG